GTAATCGATCGAACACTACTTGAAAACGGTTCTTCTGTTCAGAAACGAAATGTTCCAAATGTTCCTGTAAATTCTTGCTCCCATTGGACCATTTGTATCTATATGCATCAGGATCCCGATTCATGGATCTCTCGGTTCGAGAAATAAGAGGATCAAACCATTTCTTCTGAGTCTCTTTCAAATTCAATAAATGTTGGTTGATCGTATATTTCATTATAGTTATATGATTCAGAGTATCATTTCCTATTTGATCCCTTTGAATTCCATATTCGAAGTTGCGATTGGATCTATTCATTAAAAAGAATCGATTCGATACATTTCTTATGTACCCATAGATGCTATATTGGATTTGAATCAGATTTCGGATCAATCTATATTGATTGACTGCCTCCATGATGTTGTTGCTAGCAAATACCGCTGTTTTTCGTTTTGGATCTTCCAAATCATTCCCGCAGTGGATCCGGACCAATTTTTTTTTGATCCTTCGATAAAAAGATTCATTCTCCTCATAAAAAAGAGGAGGTAGAACCAATAAAGATTTCTTTTTCGATTCATCTCTGGAGTTGAATACCTCATTCAAGAATTTTTTTTGATCCAACCCGTAGGAATCAATAGAAAAGGCAAATCCCCTATGATACACCAGATCCGGCTCGGTTATTGATAGAGTGAATAGATCTGCCATTTCTTGAAATCTCTCTTCTGATTCAAAATCGTGGTGTAACGTGTATCCCCCTTTGTTCCGGTTATGGAATAGATGAAATAAATCCAAAAATGGATTTTTTTTCAAGAATGAAATCTTATTGGAACTGTCCATATCTGGTTCATCCTTCGGAACCATATCACATCCCGGATCTGATGAAATAGGATGAATTGAGACGGTATTTTGTAAATACGTAATTATCTTGAATATATCAACCATTTCTTTATTTTCCGATCGCCTGGAAGGGACAAAAGAAACATCTTGTTTTTTCTTCAAAAATTTCTGATCTCTAGTGGACCTCTCAGTAGGATTCGAACCCAGATGAAGTTCTGACCATCTGTCAGAGAAAAAAGAACGAATTGATCTTGTAGGATTCCCAAGAAATTCTTCGATTTCTTTCGGAAGCAGATGAATAATCATCTGCTTCTCACGTTTCGTGAATAGCCGGGACATTGAGGAAGATCCAAAAAGGCATTTCGGGAATCGATCTGATTCTATCTCTGTTCGTTCCGTTTGAAGAAAGGAAGGATCCCAAAGAATCGATCTTTCTTTTAGTTGCTGAATCTCTGTTTGATCGATCAATGTGTGATATTCTGAATCCTCATTTCTAATGGAATCGAAATGATCTCTGGATTGATCAGAGGATCCTTTCGATTGGCTAGAATCCGTTACTTGAACGAAAATAGATCTTGTGGAATCATATTGAATATTTGACAATACATTCCGTACCCTGCTAAAAAACCAATCCTTGTTTACCAACCACACATTGTCTAACCAAATCCAATTCTCTCTCGATACGTTCCTCAAAAAATCCGATTCGTGCTGATTCTTCCCCCAACTAACGAAGAGATCTTGGCGGAATTGCCACATATGAAATTGAGCACAATTTTGCAAAGAAATACCCCACTTGTTTCTCGAGAAGAGATGGGAAACGTGCTCAATATCATTTGATTGAATAGTTGCCTCAGCTCCTTGTTGTTTGAAGAAACCCTCCCCTTCAATTGGTCTTTTTTCACGAAAAGCAGACATGAGATAACAAATCAAGTCTTTCCCTAAGATTTCGAATAGCTGTCCCGAATTCAAGTTGATTATGTTTCGCTTCTTCCTCGGAGAAAGACGATCAAACAATTCCCAATCATGGTCCTTGCGGATCGGATCATCCGTATAGGATAAAAAAAGAAACTCCAGATATTTGCTATCTTTCTCTTTGAATGAGATCTCAATTCCAGCTACGGTTTCATTAGCTATCTTACAACTAGAATCCCTCTTTTTTCCGATCCGGTTCCTCCACCACTGCGAACCCCGGTTCGATTCAGGCATGATACACTTTTTATTTATTGGGAGAACCCAAGTACTCTCTTGCGGATCCATGAAACAACTCTCAGAAATCTTTTTCTCTTTTGGAAGATACAGGAGTGAAACAATCAATCTATTGATATTGGAAGACCAAAAAGATTCTTCCAATGTCTCATTTCTGGGTCCAATGGAATTCATAGGTATAGGAAGAAGCTCCATCAAATAGAGATTTTTTCTTTCGACCATCTTTCGATTGGTAATACGAGATATAAGGACCACTACTACAAGCAGTACTACACCTTTGATCGTGAAATATCGATTGCTTGTTGAACCCTGTGAATCACGTGAAAGTAGGATACTCCAAATTCGGGGGTCAGAGAGTTTCATAAAACGTTCTTGGTGGAAAAAAATGTGAGTGAAAGATCCCACTGAATCGAATTTGATCCATGAATCTAAGAAATAGTGAGAATTCTTGATCTCACTCAATATCTCTCTCAATTCGAAGATCCAGGATTTGAATTGATATCGTTTCATTGATTCCTCCTAAAGATTTTCATTGATTCCTCCTAAAGATTTCATTTCAATTGGAATTTGGTTATTCACGATGTACAATGAGCCCTGTTAAGCATCCATGGCTGAATGGTTAAAGCGCCCAACTCATAATTGGCAAATTCGTAGGTTCAATTCCTGCTGGATGCACGCCAATGGGAACGTTCAATAAGTCTATTGGAATTGGCTCTGTATCAATGGAATCTCATCATCCATACATAACGAATTGGTATGGTATATTCATACCATAACATATGAACAGTAAGAACTAGAATTCTTATCGATACTGGAACTCATAGGGAAGAAAATGGAGTTATGGATGGAATCAAATATGCAGTATTTACAGAAAAAAGTATTCGGTTATTGGGGAACAATCAATATACTTCTAATGTCGAATCAGGATCAACTAGGACAGAAATAAAGCATTGGGTCGAACTCTTCTTTGGTGTCAAGGTAATAGCTATGAATAGTCATCGACTCCCACTCCCAGGAAAGGGTAGAAGAATAGGACCTATTATGGGACATACAATGCATTACAGACGTATGATCATTACGCTTCAACCGGGTTATTCTATTCCACCTCTTATAGAGAAAAGAACTTAAAGCAAAATACTTAATAACACGGCGATACATTTATACAAAACTTCTACCCCGAGCACACGTAATAGAGCCATAGACAGTCAAATGAAATCCAATCCACGAAATAATTTGATCTGTGGACAGCATCATTGTGGTAAAGGTCGTAATGCCAGAGGAATCATTACCGCAAGACATAGAGGGGGAGGTCATAAGCGTCTATACCGTAAAATCGATTTTCGACGGAATGAAAAAGACATATCTGGTAGAATCGTAACCATAGAATATGACCCTAATCGAAATGCATACATTTGTCTCATACATTATGGGGATGGCGAGAAAAGATATATTTTACACCCCAGAGGGGCTATAATTGGAGATACCATTATTTCTGGTACAGAAGTCCCTATATCAATGGGAAATGCCCTACCTTTGAGTGCGGTTTGAACTATTGATTTACGTAATTGGAAGTAACCAATTAGGTTTACGATGAAACCTAGAAATCAATCACTGATCCAATTTGAGTACCTCTATGGGATAGACCTCAACAGAAAACTGTTGAGTAACGGCAGCAAGTGATTGAGTTCAGTAGTTCCTCATAGAAAATTATTGACTCTAGAGATATGGTAATATGGAGAAGACAAAATTGTTTGAAGCACGCACAGAACCGGAAGCGCCCCTTGTTTCAAAGAGAGGAGGACGGGTTATTCACATTTAATTTGATGGTCAGAGGCGAATTGAAAGCTAAGCAGTGGTAATTATAAAGATCCCCCGGGGAAAAATAGAGATGTCTCCTACGTTACCCGTAATATGTGGAAGTATCGACGTAATTTCATAGAGTCATTCGGTCTGAATGCTACATGAAGAACATAAGCCAGATGATGGAACGGGGAGACCTAGGATGTAGAAGATCATACATGAGTGATTCGGCAGATTTGGATTCCTATATATCCACTCATGTGGTACTTCATCATACGATTCATATAAGATAAAGATCCATCTGTCTAGATATCATCATATACATCTAGAAAGCCGTATGCTTTGGAAGAAGCTTGTACAGTTTGGGAAGAGGTTTTTAAAAGAAGAATCTACTTCAACCGATATGCCCTTAGGCACGGCCATACATAACATAGAAATCACGCTTGGAAAGGGTGGACAATTAGCTAGAGCGGCGGGCGCTGTAGCGAAACTGATCGCAAAAGAGGGTAAATCAGCCACATTAAGATTACCATCCGGGGAGGTCCGTTTGATATCCAAAAACTGCTTAGCAACAGTCGGACAAGTGGGTAATGTTGGGGTGAATCAACAAAGTTTGGGTAGAGCCGGATCGAAGTGTTGGATAGGTAAGCGTCCTGTAGTAAGAGGAGTAGTTATGAACCCTGTAGACCATCCCCATGGAGGTGGGGAAGGGAAAGCCCCAATTGGTAGAAAAAAACCCACAACTCCTTGGGGTTATCCTGCGCTTGGAAGAAGAAGTCGGAAAAGGAAAAAATATAGTGATAGTTTTATTCTTCGTCGCCGTAAATAGGAATATTGAAAATAGAATTTTTTGAATTTGAAATAATGTGATGGGCGAACGACGGGAATTGAACCCGCGCGTGGTGGATTCACAATCCACTGCCTTGATCCACTTGGCTACATCCGCCCCTTATCTAGCTAAAGGATTTTCTCTTTTTTCCATTCATCATTATTGTATTTATTCTTACCTTCATACTTAGATCGAGATATTCTATTGGACATAGAATGCCAATCTTTAAAATGTAAAAAAAGGAGTAATCAGCTGTGGCACGTTCACTAAAAAAAAACCCTTTTGTAGCTAATCATTTATCAAGAAAAATTGAAAAACTCAACATGAGGGAGGAGAAAGAAATAATAGTAACTTGGTCTCGGGCATCTACCATTATACCCAAAATGATTGGCCATACAATCGCTATTCATAATGGAAAGGAACATTTACCTATTTATATAACAGATCGTATGGTAGGTCACAAATTGGGAGAATTCGCGCCGACTCTGACTTTCGCGAGACATGCGAGAAACGATAATAAATCTCGTCGTTAATTTGGAAAAAAATAGATACTTATCATTCATTGGCGGGAGATAACCTTATGATAAAGAAAAAGAACTCAAATTCGAGTGGAGAAGTAAAAGTTTTAGCTCAACATATATGTATGTCTATTTTCAAAGCGCAAAGAGTAATTGATCAGATTCGCGGGCGTTCTTATGAGGAAACGCTTATGATATTGGAACTTATGCCTTATCGAGCATCTTATCCCATTTTAAAATTGGTTTATTCCGCAGCAGCAAACGCTAGTCATAATATGGGTTTGAACGAAACCGATTTATTCATTAGTAAAGCCGAAGTCAATGGGGGTTCTTTTGTGAAAAAATTAAGACCTAGAGCTCGAGGACGTAGTTATCCGATAAAAAGGCCAACTTGTCATATAACAATTGTATTAAAAGATAAATCGAAATTATCTTTCGATGAATTTAAGATTTAGATTCATATTTAGAAAAAAATAGATGGAAAGATAATATAATAAAAAATATGGGACAAAAAATAAATCCGCTTGGTTTCAGACTTGGTACAACCCAAAATCATCATTCCTTTTGGTTCGCACAACCAAAAAATTTTTCTGTAGGTCTACAAGAAGATGAGAAAATACGGAATTGTATAAAGAACTATGTACAAAAAAATAAAAAAATATCCTCAGGTTTCGAAGGAATTGGAATTGCGCGTATAGAAATTCAAAAAAGAATTGATTTAATCCAGGTTATAATTCATATTGGATTCCCAAATTTATTAATAGAGGGCCGAACACGAGGAATCGAAGAATTACAGATGAATGTACAAAAAGAATTTCGTTCTGTGAACCGAAGAATCAACATTGCTATCACACGAATAGAAAAACCTTATGGAGACCCCAATATTCTTGCAGAATATATGGCTTCTCAATTAAGAAATAGAGTTTCATTTCGAAAGGCAATGAAAAGAGCTATTGAATTAACCGAACAAACAGATACAAAAGGAATTCAAATACAAATTGCAGGACGTATTGACGGAAAAGAAATTGCACGTGTCGAATGGATCAGAGAAGGTAGGGTTCCTCTACAAACAATTCGCGCTAAAATTGATCATTGTTCCTATACAATTCGAACTATCCATGGAGTACTAGGCCTCAAAATTTGGATATTTGTGGATGAAGAATAATAGACCTTTATTTATCTTGTCATTCTATCCAGTAATATAGTGATATATAGAACAAAAAACTAGAAACTTTTTCTGTTTTTCTGTTAAATCAAAAAAATAAAATAATTCGAATTCTATAAGGTTGAATAAAAAAGAAATTAACTTTTTTTTTATAATTGCTATGCTTAGTGTGTGACTCGTTAGTTTTTTCTTTATAGTTTTTAGTAGGATCAAAAAAAGACTGATCCCTAATATTAATTCAATAACTACAACTACTATATAAAATATATAAAAAAAAAATTAAAAACTAATAACTAACTTATTGCTTCATATTGTCGAGATCCCAAAAACAGTCACTATATGACTGGATCAATCATATAGTTGTAACAACTGGAATTGTTCCATAACAAAAAAAGATGATTGTGGGTTTGAAATAAAAATAAAGGGATGCGGATAAATGGAAAGGTGATAGAAAGAGAGACTAAAAATATCAATGATATATAATTCCAATATGTATGGTCTATGAATTACCTCATATAAATAAAAGGCAGTGTAATAAAGCATTAATTTCATATTGTTTTAATATTGTTTAATATTGTATCAATTGATATATAAATAATAAATGATATATAAATAATAAAGAGCTTCCGGTTAATAGAAACTGAGGAGATTGACTCGGAAACAGATTTTGTTGAGAGCTCCATTGCAGAGTTCAGGCCTAATCATTAATGGAGAAGCTATAGGAACGATGAAACCTGTGACTATATAGGATTCTATTTAAAAGAATCCAAATGATTGAGCAGGCGGGATGGCGGAATGAACCAAGAACAATTTTTTTTTTTACTCGGAGAGGTTGTGGATTGATCCTACGAATAAAGCAGGAAAAGGAAAGAGTCAATATTCGCCCGCGAAACCCTTATTTCTTATTTATTGGATTCCAATATTGTCTTGATTCAATAATTTATTAAAATAAAAATAAAAGTAAAAAAAAAAAAATAAGGATCCGGTATAAAAAAGAAACATTATCTATATCTAGAAATAGAAAAATTTAACCGTATATACAGCTTCTTATCTAATAAATGAAATATAATATCAATAAATCCCATTACTTAGTTTAATGTATTAGTTATTAAATACATGTGCATCTGTAATATTATCGAATCCTTTCATTCGTGAGGAGCTGGATGAGAAGAAACTCTCATGTCCGGTTCTGTAGTAGAGGTGGGAAAAAACCATCAACTATAACCCCAAAAGAACCAGATTTCGTAAGCAACATAGAGGAAGAATGAAAGGAATATCTTGCCGGGGTAATCATATTTGCTTCGGCAGATATGCTCTTCAGGCACTTGAACCCGCTTGGATTACCGCTAGACAAATAGAAGCAGGACGAAGAGCAATGACACGATATGCACGTCGTGGTGGAAAAATATGGGTACGTGTTTTTCCCGATAAACCTATTACAGTAAGGCCCGCAGAAACACGTATGGGGTCGGGAAAGGGATCTCCCGAATATTGGGTATCTGTTGTTAAACCCGGTCGAATACTTTACGAAATGGGCGGAGTCTCAGAAACTGTAGCCAGAGCAGCAATTTCAATAGCTGCGTGCAAAATGCCTATAAAAACTCAATTTGTTATTTCAGAATAGGGGTGTAGAACTAAATATAAAAAAGGGATGAAAAAACAACCACGAGTTTCTTTATTTCTAGACAAATACTATTTCTTCTTTTTCCTCATTCTTTGCATTGAAATAAAAAATTCAAATAAAAATGATATGATTCAACCTCAGACCCTTTTGAATGTAGCAGATAACAGTGGAGCTCGAGAATTAATGTGTATTCGAATCATAGGAGCTGGTAATCATAGATATGCTCATATTGGTGACGTTATTGTTGCTGTAATTAAAGAAGCAGTGCCCAATATGCCTCTAGAAAGATCAGAAGTAATAAGAGCTGTAATTGTACGTACATGTAAAGAACTCAAACGTGACAACGGTATGATAATACGATATGATGACAATGCAGCGGTTGTCATTGATCAAGAAGGAAATCCAAAAGGAACTCGAGTTTTTGGCGCGATTGCTCGGGAATTGAGACAGTTGAATTTTACTAAAATAGTTTCATTAGCTCCCGAGGTATTATAAAGACTCATAGTCATAGATCAAAGACTCATAGTCATAGATCAAATTAGGATATTGTTTTAGTAGGATATCTGAAATAAACCCAATTAATAGATTGTGTCTCACGCATATACTTTTACTAAATTTAATAATTAATTTAATAATAAATTTCAAATTTAATTAAATAATGAATACTTTGAAGTATTCAAATAAAAAAACATGTTGATTATATCAAAATTAAGAAGCACCAATAATTATAATTCGTCATGGGCAGAGACACTATTGCTGATATAATAACTTCTATAAGAAATGCTAACATGAGTAAAAATGGAACGGTTCGAATAGTATCCACAAATATCACCGAAAACATTGTTAAAATACTCCTACGAGAGGGTTTTATTGAAAATGTTCGGAAACATCAGGAAAGTAATAAAAATTTCTTGGTTTCAACCTTGCGCCATAAAAGAACTAGGAAAGGAATATATAAAACGATTTTAAAACGTATAAGTCGACCCGGTCTACGAATTTATTCCAACTATAAAAAAATTCCTAAGATTTTAGGTGGAATGGGAATTGTAATTCTTTCCACTTCTCGAGGCATAATGACAGATCGAGAAGCTAGACTAGAAAAAATTGGAGGAGAAATTTTGTGTTATATATGGTGATCCTCCTCTGGTATCCTAATTTTATCTCTAACTTCCTATTTGTGAAATAGAGAGGAAAGGTGAGTTATATAACTCTTCCTCCATTAGTTGATACTTCAAAAAGGTTTCCTGGAATGAAAAAAAAAAAATGATTCATGAAGGTTTAATTACTGAATCATTTCCCAATGGTATGCTCCCCGAATCCGTTTATATTTTATATAATGAAGATCTAATTCTAGGTTATATTTCGGGGAAGATACGACGCAGTTTGATACAAACACTGCCGGTGCCGGGGGATAGAATAAAAATAAAAAAAAGGCAATATTATTCATTCAACCAGGGGACGTATAATTTATAGACTTCGGAACAAAGATTCGAACGATTAGATAGATTCTTTTTGAAAAAATCCCTTTCATCAAAGATACAATTTGAAGCAAAAAAAAAAAAAAACAAGAGACTTATTTTCTTCCAAGGAATAGATTAAAAATGAAAGTAAGGAGAAAGAAATATGAAAATAAGGGCTTCTGTTCGTAAAATTTGTGAAAAATGTCGACTGATCCGTAGGCGCGGACGAATTATAGTGATTTGTTCCAATCCGAGACATAAACAGAGACAAGGATAATCTTTCTAAAGTTTCCCAAAGAGTGGTTATGGTTATGTAAAAATAAAAGATTTGTTTTAACATAAAATGGATATCTCCATATCTTTTTATATATTTCTGATTCATATTTATGAGATGATAAAATATGGCAAAACCTATACAAAGAATTGGTTCGCGTAGGAATGGGCGTATTAATTTACGTAAGACTGGACGTAGAATACCAAAAGGAGTTATTCATGTTCAAGCCAGTTTCAACAATACCATTGTAACTATTACAGATGTACGAGGTCGAGTGGTTTCTTGGGCCTCCGCCGGTACTTCTGGATTC